AAAAAAGATCGTTCTTATCAATTTTCTCAATTTTTTGGTAATTCTTATTTCCAATCTTAGTATTCTTTTTACTGTTGGGATCCATTTTGATCCAGGCCTCAATATCTACTTTTTGTCTTAGAAAAAAAAGGAGAATTTTCCAATCAAAATATTTTCTATCTGAATTTTTTTCCATATACATAATATCACCCTTTTCTAGATAATTATTGATAGGAATATTCTCCAGTATATCAAAGAATTTGTGTTTATGTGTGGTGTAATTATAAGAAATCCTTTGGTTGTTATTTACTTGTAATGGTGATCCATAAATAATATATGAGTCTGTCTTCATTTCATAATTATAATTAATAGATTTATATGATAAAAGATTAGATCTATAGTATTTTTGAAAATTCTCTTTTTGGTTTGAGTTTAATAATGAATATACTTCAAAATTTTTTTGTTTTTTGTAATGAAGTAATTGACCTTTTTCATATGAATCCCATTTCGTTAAATCTTTTTTTTGAGCCATATGGTGTTGATTGAGTCTATTTTGCCACTTTTGTGGTATTAATCCAGACCATCTAATCTGAGACAAATTGTATTGATAATGACCCCTTAACCAGTTTTTCCATTGATTCATTTGATTCGTTTCATAACTTGAAAGTTTCGTATGCCTTAATTCGGAATGAAATATTCCTTGTGTTCCAAAAGAATCCTTTATTGCAGTCTTAAGAAAAAAAGATGTTCCATGATATTCAAGAACAGATCTTAACTTATACAAATTAAAAACTCGGGTTTGTGATAATTTGTAAAATACATATGCTTGCGACAAGGAGGATAAGTCAAAAAAAGGATGTGAATTCTTCTTACTATTCCTAATATGATAAAGTAACTTTTTTATAGTCGAAATGAGGTGAATTTTTTTTTTTTTTTTTTCTTTATTTGTTTCATTATTGTAAATGTTTTTATGAATCCTTTTTTTTGTTGATTCAAGGACAAGTTGTGTATGGATTCTGAGAATAGTAATGATACATAGAAAGATATCTATGTATATTTTTTTGATGAGAATTTTTAGAAAAAAAAGTAATTTACGGATTAATCGAGTCTTTATTGGCCAAATTTTTGGGGGTGATTCTACATTAGAACTTGTTTTGTTAGGACTACTATTTATTCCTGGAGTTACTTTTTTTTTTTCTTTTGTAATACTCTTTATTTTTTTTCTGATTGTGATTGTTCTATCAGTCATATTTTTTATTTTTTTTTCTGTCGGTGAATAATTTGTCCAACCTGTAGATCGAATTTTACTAAACGAGTCATGAATTGTCTGATTGCTGATTATAGAGTCTTTTTCTTGGTTAGTTTCACTGGATTCATATATTCCTATCAATCTAAATAATAGAGTTGGATTTATTTTTAAGAGCTCTTTTTTTATTTTTTTTATAAACGAAAATAAAACGTTTTTGATAATCCCCCTTTTTGTTTCTTTTGAGTCCTGTAGAAAAAATTTACTTTTTCCTTTTAAAACTCTTAGAACTAGAAAATCCTTCTTTTTCACCTTTCCAATTTCTTTTTTTAGTTCCTTAAAAACGGGCTTAAAAAAGGAAGGTCTTTTTCGGGGAGAACCAAAAGGAAGGTCAGTTTCCAGTCCCCAAACCGTTAAAAAACAAAAATCGTCTTTTTGTTTTTGTCCTTTCTTTTTCATTCGATCTTTATAAGAGGTCCGTAGCTTAGATCCGTGCCAAGGTTTCAAACAGAAAGGAAAAAGTATTTTTATTTGAATACCATCTGTTAACCAATTTTTCGGAAATTCTTTGTCTGATAATTCAACACCAGTATAGGCACATTTAAGATGGGTTTCTCTATTCCATTCTTGTAAATCCTCAGACCACTCGGGGGGTTGGAATAATAGGATACGCCCAATATTTTTAACGATTATCAAGGAAGGTAATAGAATATATTTTCTAAAAATCGATTGAATTATTAACAGAACAACTCTTATTACTTGCGCAAATGGAAGGGTCTCCCAAATTTCCGCCATTTCTATCTGTACTATTTCCTTTGCTTTGTTCTCCTCTTCTTTTTCTCCTCTTTTTGCCCCTTCTTCTGTATAATCTATATTTTTGAATTCTGCCCCTTTGCCCATTCTATTTCTAAAAAAAACTTTCATCAGTTCGGAGATATCAAAAGAAAAAAGAAGGCCTTTTTTTATTCTGTCCAAAAAAAGCGGGGAACGCGCATTTGCTTGAAACAGTTCCCAAATAAGAGTTTTACGCCTTTGAGCACGCATAGAACCTTTGATTATGCCTCGACGAAAATCCGATTGTTGCGAATAGCGTATCAAAGACACTTCGTTTATTTGTATTTTATCAGGATTATCAGTATCTTTGGTATTAGGATCGGTGTTCCTGTTAACAGTAAAAATCACTACACGTTTAGCTTTTCTTGAACGAATCTGATGATCCACTGGTACGCCTTCTTGAATTATGTCCGACCGTTGTTCCAAATTGGTGATAAATTT